GAATGGAAAAATTTGACCTATGAAACCACGATCTGATATCTTTTCTAAAATATATATAATAAGATATATATTGATCTTGCCTTGTGTTCTGGAATAAAAATATTTAAAACGTCTCTTATGTTGTGACTTAGAATAAACCCTTTTCTGTAAATAAAGAAAATAGCTATTTATTCCTAACTTTTTACTATATAACAAGTTAGGAACAAGAAGATTTAATCGGCAATATCGACAGATTACCGCGTAATCCAAAGAGATATGAAAATGAAAAACAAAAGCTTCACTATTCAAATTTTGAATTTTAATATCATAATAGTGGATTATAGTTATGATTCAAGGGGTTAGGTCCACTTACTTTTTTCTTTTGTTGATTTCTAATTGATTTGATTGCTATAATAAAAAATAGGAAATTAGGAATATTTTGAGATTCAAGTAGACAACTTATTATTGTTCAGTATAAACGTAATAAACGTAATACTATTAAGTATAATATATAATAAATAGAATAGCAAATGGTCACCCTTATAAATATAATTCATTATAATATATTAAATTAATATAATTTGTTACTTTGTTTTATTACAAATCAAATACAAATATAAAAAATATCTCTATTCTTCCTTTAAATAGAAATACTACCGCGGGAGTTTTATGAAAAAGCCAAAGCCCCTTATCGGATTTGAACCGATGACTTACGCCTTACCATGGCGTTACTCTACCACTGAGTTAAAAGGGCATGTTTGATTCAATTTCTGAATTTAAGGCGTGAGTCACTATATATTTAGTCTATATACATATTCTATGTATATAAATAGATCTTTTACATATATCTTATGTGTTCAAATAAATTTTTGACGTATAGTGGTTCACGCAGGAACGATAAATTTGATTTACATAATTGAGTTGAGTTATAGGATATACTTGTAAGTACAAAAAGGCTTTTTTACTTTCAAAAATATCAATGCAAGGAATTTTTTCAAGCTAGATGCTAATTGCCATCATAACGAAATTCATTTGATTGATATATGTACCTATCAATTCAACCTAAATCCAAAATATTTCATCGAATCATTAATAAAGCGCTTGTGCTTGTCCCCCACAAACCAAATTGTTAGAGAAAAAAATTTCTTATTTATTAATATTATATTAATATTATAAAATAATATTAACAATAAAAAAAACAAGATAGATTTATTTATTGAATCATAGAATATTGAAATTATAGAATATTGATTAGCATGAATGATTCAGAAATAGAAATAATAAAAAAATTATATAATCGTGAAAGATAGAAAGATTCTTCGCATTGATTCATACGATTCCATTATATTGACAATTTGAAAAACTATTCATACTATGATCATAGTATGATGGCGGTTGTGCACATATGCCCCCATCGTCTAGCGGTTCAGGACATCTCTCTTTCAAGGAGGCAGCGGGGATTCGACTTCCCCTGGGGGTAGGGGACTACGAAAGGAAGTGGATCATGGATTATTGCTAAGCCTGGATTGATTTTTCCCGGGTCGATGCCCGAGCGGTTAATGGGGACGGACTGTAAATTCGTTGGCAATTTGTCTACGCTGGTTCAAATCCAGCTCGGCCCAATAATTCACTGATCCATCATGAAGTGATATAACCCATTTTATGTTCTCCATAAATGCTCGATCCCAATAGAAAAACGTAAAATTTTCACATATTCATATATCTTTATATCTTTACCGTGATCACTATTTATTTACAGTCTAATGATCTAGACTTAGATCAAGATGTAAAGTCTAAGGAAAAGAGTAAAGCAAAAAGACCTTTTGCATTGAAAGATTGACTATCCATTGATTTGGAAATAATGAAAAGATTATTATTAATCCATGCCGCTCTTGCTAAAGAACATATCCATATCAAAAGTTTTTGAATGAAATCATATGAATATGTAGACTGTACACTTTATTTTAGTATGTTCTTTCTTTGGGATTGTAGTTCAATTGGTGAGAGCACCGCCCTGTCAAGGCGGAAGCTGCGGGTTCGAGCCCCGTCAGTCCCGATGGATACAAATCCAATAAAAAAATACAGCAATTAATCCTTCCTTTTTTCTGTGAAAGGGGGTACAAATAGTATAATTTCATTCCCAACAGGAATCCTTTTTTTTCATTTCTTCTATTGTTTGTTTGGGTTTGTTTAGAACCAATGGTAAGCGTAAAAGCGGTTAGAGGATACTTCATCAAACGATTGTACAAGGAGGATGCTAGTTTATAGAAAAGAAAGGATGAAAAATTTAACTAAAAATAAAATAAAGTTAAAGGTGTTTTTGAGTGTATCAGGAATTGACGTTGGAATTCGGTATGGATAAAAGATTTTCCTATCTTATACTATTCAATTCTTGACGATGAATCAATTTGTCAGATATTTTTATTCATGATATTGATCTGATTCGATTACATCAAGTGTAATTCATATTCATCCCATTGAATTTACAGACAAAAGATTTATCATCTCTATGGGATTAAATCCCGAGTTAGTGCGAATTAAAGAAAAATTAAAAACGAAATTATGGAAGTAAATATTCTCGCATTTATTGCTACTGCACTGTTCATTTTAGTTCCTACTGCTTTTTTACTTATAATATACGTAAAAACAATAAGTCAAAGTGATTAATTTTAATTAAACTTGTGACTTTTTAGTTCTTATCAATGATTGAAGAGAAGAAATAAAATAAAAAGGATTCCAATTTCGCGTTTTAAATGAAACGATCGAACTATACTCAGCAGTATTCTATGAGATACTAGATAGTGTGGTAGATAAAAATTTATCTACCATACTATCTAGTATCTAGTATTGTTATTATACTGTATAAAGTTTGTTGTATGAAGATACAGGTTAATTTAATATATATATATATTAATATTAATCGACATTATGATCTTCATATATGGAATTGATATATAGATATCAATTCCATATATAATGTACAGAGTGTTATGTTCTAATTCTATTTCTTTGCTTCATCTATTTCTATTTGATTTGTGTTGATTCCAATCAATCTGAAATAATCCCAAAGACAGCTTTTACTTTACGATTCTAATTCCTAGATTTCTGATTCTTTTTAATATGAATTCCGATATCCATTGAAAGAAAGATTCAAATCAATGAAAGAATAAGGGGATGTTTATAATATAATAAAATATGAGAAAATCAAGTAATCTTATTGTTAGCATTCCCACAAAGAAGTAATTGATTGAGCAGTTGACAGAGGATCTAGAGGTTCATGGGAACTTCTTCGGATTTCGAAATAAAAAAATTTTCAAATTTCATTTTGAAAGTGAAATAGTCAAATAAAAAAAAAGTATTTCCAGAACAGAACGATCTATAAAAAAAATTGATACAGTTTGATTCCTAAACTCAATTAGTAGTACTTCTAGAGTCCACTTCTTCCCCATACTACGAGTGAAAGGGAAAATGTAAAGACTACCATTAAAGCAGCCCAAGCGAGACTTACTATATCCATGTGAATTTTGTCCTCGATCTCTATGAAGGAATTTTTCAATTATTGTTCACTAATAATAGTAGAATTTCCAGCGCATAGTCAAAAGGGGATTCTGATCCAACACTATTGTATTGATGAAACAATCCAATAAATCCAATTAGAACAGTTCTTATAATTATAAGATTTCTAGTAGAATCAGAAAACATTAAGCACAAGCAAAATACGCAGAGACAGCCTTTGAAGTAGCAGAAGTATCAAAGGAATGTTAATAATATGTCAGAAAAATAAGACCTATTCTCTCTTTTGTCACCTTTCATTTTCATTAAGTCAAAAAGAAAAAAATATAGAATCAAGATAGATCATTATATATCGAATACCCCTATTTTTTTTCTTTTTCATTTTTCCCATTTATTTGATATAAATTTTACCATATCCGATTGTCCCTATGAAATAATCGAAAGCGTCCTATTACGCTCTTGACTAGAGGTTATCGAAGGGGTAATATTTATTTTTGCACTTTAATTATGAACTTTATAGTTTATATAAAAATAAGTAAAAGTACATAAACTAAAAGTATATATAAGTACTTATATATATAAGTCAAAAAAAGCTAATTATCCATTCAATCAAATTACTATTGATTGAATGCCAGAGTACTCATAAACTTTCATGAGTATGTATACAAAGTTTCTTCTGTTCTTTCCACAACTAATAATTTAATTAGATTCCCCCGCCACTATCCAATCTAATTCAAGACTCAGCCAGTAGACACTACGTTAGTAGTGCAAGGACTATCAGATAAAAAGTTACCAGTTCTTTTTCATGATTATAAGTTTTCCTTAAACCATAATTTATAGAACAGACGCTTGCTTCTGCTGGAAAAACTTGGCACGTTATATCAGCAAAACAGAATAAGGTATTTAGACTCTTTTGTTAATCAGGCGACACCCGGATTTGAACTGGGGAAAAAGGATTTGCAGTCCCCCGCCTTACCGCTCGGCCATGCCGCCAAAACGATACAAAATATATGACAAAATTTCCCCTTTTGTTTTTTTTCTTGTACTTGTATTTTGCATCCCGTTTTCTTTAAAACCTTTCCGAAAAGAAATCCTTTGATTGTAGCGTATCTTAAAATCCCAAATATATATATTTTTCAGTCACAAAACCAAAAAATTAGGACAAATTTGAACCGTTAACTATTAACTATTGATTGTAAATTCAGCAACGATTCTTCAATTTGAATCTAAAACAGTGTTTCCTTTGTGTTTACTTAAAGAGATAAGTAAATTCAAATTGATACATAACTAAACTAATCAGTTTTTATTTATTTTATTTAAAAAAAAATAAAATCCTTATCAATTTCAATTATAACAGGAATTATGGGTATATGTAAACCCCATAACAAAAATCAAAATTGTTACGCAGATATTATCTAATCAGGTATCTTATCTGTATATGATGTTTCATAGGTAATTTTCACGAAATTATCGTGTTTCACTTTTTAAATTTTTTTTTTGAATATATA